TTTCTATTATTTTAAGTCAAATCGGAAAACATTAAGCATAAAAAAAATATACGGAAACTTCCAAGGAAGTTTTAAGGAAATAAATGTTACTAAAGGTAGGAATAATCAAACTTATGTTTTATCCCTATTTCATTAAGTAAATAAAAAAAAAGAATTAAGATAGATTACCAAGTCTCAAGACTCCTTTTCCCTCGATTGCCTCTGTTGGAAAAAAAGTTTTCTATAAAAATAAAAAAATGTAATACAATATTTCAAATCTCTTGTCGATCAGGCGACACCCGGATTTGAACTGGGGAAAAAGGATTTGCAGTCCCCCGCCTTACCACTCGGCCATGCCGCCAGTATATATTTATATATGAAATATATGATAATATCCCCCCTTTTTTTATTGAAATCAAAAAACATGAAATAAAAAAACAAGCTTACACCTTCTGTTACAAAAGAAAAAATCTCGGGACAAATTGCAACCGTTAACTATTAATTTATGAATAATTCTTGAATATTTGAATATCCATTTTTTTTCTTAATAAGATACTTAGTGAGATAAGAAAAAAAATGGATACATAACCAATATTTCTTTCTTTTTTTTATTGAAAAAAACTTTCTCTATTCCAATTATAACAGCAACTGTCAGTATATGTAAACCCTAGAACATAAATTTGAATTGTTACACAGGTATTATCTAATCGGGTATCTTATCTATATATAATACCTATACTATACGGATATGGAATTCTCAAAAAATTCAGGCGCCCCTCCTTTTTTTCCATTTTTTCTATTAAATAGATTGAATAGAAAAAAATTAACACGACGTGTTATGTGTTGTTCCGAACGGATATGACTGCAATAAAGTTAGACATAGATCTATCTATTCTATCTATCTATATATAGATATAGATAGCTAACTATAGCTAGAGTTAGATCTATATTAATACATACAAGTCTTATTACACACTCTAATCGTATTCTCCCCAAAAAGTTAAAAATGTTTCTCCTCTTTTTCTAATTCTTTTTTGAACAATAAAAAAAGGTTAAGTTTCAAAAAAATGAATTCTATATTGTTTCGGATTATTAGATTAGATCCTTATCTCATTGAGCAAAACAAATCCCGAATTCATTTTTTTCTGGTATCCGATTGAATTGGAATATGTAATATTATAATAATGATAGAAATGGAATGTATTTTTTTGGATATTCCTTAAAAACCTTAAAATCCAGGTCGAATTTTTCAATTCATTTCCATTTTTAGATTAGAATTTCGATTCTATCTGTTTGTTTTGTTGCAAATTCCTTCCTTCGAAGTTGAGTGTAAAATTCGATTTTATTTATTCCTCTTTTCATAATAAGTATTTCATACACGGAGTTAGGTAAAATTTCATGTAATTCAGTAAAAAGAACAGAAATTCCATTATTACTAAATTGATTCATGTGGTTTGATGAAGAATGACAGCAAATCATGGAATATTTTTCTATAAAATTCACGGGGAAGTTAAAAATGCTTGAGAGTGAAAATGAAGGAATGTCTACACTACCTGGATTGAATCAGATACAATTTGAAGGGTTTTGTAGATTCATTGATCAGGGCTTAACAGAGGGGCTTTTTAAGTTTCCAAAAATTGAGGATACAGATCAAGAAATTGAATTTCAATTATTTGTAGAAACATATCAATTATTAGAACCCTTTATAAACGAAAAAGATGCTGTATATGAATCGCTTACATATTCTGCTGAATTATATGTATCCGCGGGATTAATTTGGAAAAGTTGTCGGAACATACAAGAACAAACTATTTTTATTGGAAATATTCCTCTAATGAATTCTCTGGGAACTTTTATAGTAAATGGAATATACCGAATTGTAATCAATCAAATATTGCAAAGTCCCGGTATCTATTATCGTTCAGAATTGGACCCTAACGGAATTTCGGTGTATACAGGCACTATAATATCAGATTGGGGGGGGAGATTAGAATTAGAGATTGATAGAAAAGCAAGGATATGGGCTCGTGTAAGTAGGAAACAGAAAATATCTATTCTAGTTCTATCATCAGCTATGGGTTCGAATTTAAGCGAAATTCTAGAGAATGTTTGTTATCCTGAAATTTTCGTGTCTTTCCTAAATGACAAGGATAAAAAAAAAATCGGGTCAAAAGAAAATGCCATTTTAGAATTTTATCGACAATTTGCTTGTGTTGGTGGAGATCCAGTATTTTCTGAATCTTTATGTAAAGAATTACAAAAAAAATTTTTTCAACAAAGGTGTGAATTGGGAAGGATTGGTCGACGAAATATGAACCAAAAGCTTAATCTTGATATACCTCAGAACAATACATTTTTATTACCACGAGATATATTGACAGCTGCGGATCATTTGATTGGAATGAAATTTGGAATGGGCGTACTTGACGATATAAATCATTTGAAAAATAAACGTATTCGTTCCGTAGCAGATCTATTACAAGATCAATTTGGATTGGCCCTGGTTCGTTTAGAAAATATG